ACCTTTCATAAGTGGAGACAGAATAAAGCGTCCATAATAAAGACGCTTGTTGTCTGCTTTTGATTCAACACACTTCCACTGCAGTGTCCGAGTAGATACTGTTACTTTCTCTCGAACCATAATAATATTATTTGATCAAATCATTGAATTATTTTTTTCTCTTGTTTATCTTGAAATCTCTTCAATTTTTATTTCTACACACGTCGTTTTTTCGGAGGTCTACAGCCATTATGTGGCATAGGGGTTACATCCCGCACAAAAGTTAATAGTATACCACTTCTGCGAATAGCGCGTAATGCCGCGTCTCTTCCGAGACCAGGTCCTTTTATCATGACTTCTGCTCGTTGCATACCTTGATCCACCACTGTACGAATAGCGTTTCCTGCTGCGGTTTGAGCAGCAAAGGGCGTCCCTCTTCTTGTACCCTTGAATCCACAAGTACCGGCAGAGGACCAAGAAACCACTCGACCCCGTACATCTGTAACAGTCACAATAGTATTATTGAAACTTGCTTGAACATGAATAACCCCCTTTGGTATTCTCCGTGTATTTTTACGTAAACCAATACGTCCATTCTTGCGCGAACCAACTCTCGGTATAGCTTTTGCCATATTTTTTCATCTCATAAATATGAGTCAGAGATATATGGATATATCCATTTCGTGTCAAAAAAGATCCCCCCTTTTTTACTTTTACATCAGGTGTTTTAACAAGTCTGATTATCCTTGTCTTTGTTTATGTCTTGGGTTGGAACAAATTACTATAATCCGTCCCCGCCTACGGATTAGTCGACATTTTTCACAAATTTTACGAACAGAAGCTCTTATTTTCATATTTGGCATTCCTCATTTTAATTCTGAATCTACTTTTTGGAAGAAAATAGGTTTCTTGAAATTTTTCATCTCGAATCATAAATCATATTCCCACGAAAGAAATGTTGAAGTTGATAAAAACACCTAATCTTTCGAATCCTTATTGCGAAGTCGATAAATTATACGTCCTCTGGTTGAATCATAACGACTTACTTCAATTTTTACTCTATCGCCTGGTAGGATCCGTATAAAACTACGTCGGATCTTTCCTGAAACATAACCTAGAATTATATCTTGATTATCTAAGCGAATCCGGAACATACCGTTGGGAAGGGATTCAGTAATTAAACCTTCATGAATCCATTTTTGTTCTTTCATTCCAGGTAAAGCCTCCTTGAAGTATCAACTGATGGAGTAGGAACGATATTAGACAACGCGCCCCTTTTCTTTTTGTTTTCACAAATAAGAAGTTTAGGACCCAATTCGTATATTAGAAGGATTACCATATATAACACAAAACTTCTCCACCAATTCGTTCTAGTCGAGCCTCTCGGTCTGTCATTATACCTCGAGAAGTAGAAATAATTACAATTCCCATCCCACCTAAAATTCTAGGAATTCGTTGGTAATTCGAATAGATTCGTAGACCAGGCCGACTGATTCGTTTTAAATTTAAAAAATTTCTATAAGGCCTTTTCCTATTCCTTCTATGCCGTAGGGTTAAAACCAAAAAATATTTTTTGGTTTCTTGATGTTTTCTCACGTTTTCGATAAAACCTTCTCGTAAAAGTATTTTAACAATATTTTCAGTGATATTAGTAGATGCTATTCGAACCACCCTTTTTCTATCCATATCAGCGTTTCGTATAGAGGTTATTATGTCAGCAATAGTATCCCTACCCATGGTGAATTAAAATTCTGGGTGCTCCCCAATTTTGATATAATCAACATGTTTTTCTTGTTTTTTACTTATTTGTTTTTGAATTTAACTTAAAGGCATATGCATGAGACACAATCTACTATAAATTCTTAATCTCTTTCTTTCAAATACCTTACTATAACATAACCATATGATGGTCTTATCTTATTTTAAAAGACCTTACAATACCTCCGGAGCTAATGAAACTATTTTAGTAAAATTTAACTGTCTCAATTCCCGGGCAATTGCACCAAAAACTCGAGTTCCTTTGGGGTTTCCTTCTTGGTCAATGACAACCGCAGCATTGTCATCATATCGTATTATCATACCGTTATCACGTTTGAGTTCTTTACAAGTACGTACAATTACAGCTCTGACCACCTCTGATCTTGTTAGGGGCATATTTGGCACTGCTTCTTTGATCACAGCAACAATAACGTCACCGATATGAGCATATCGACGATTGCTAGCTCCTATGATTCGAATACACATCAATTCTCGAGCCCCGCTGTTATCCGCTACATTCAAAAGAGTCTGAGGTTGAATCATATCAGTTTTTTAGAATATATTCTTTCAATGCAAAGCAAAGAGTGAAGAAAAAAAAAAAAAAAAAGAAATATTGTTTGTCCAAAGAAAGAAACCGGCACCCGTGGTTGTTTTTTTATCCCCAAGACCTTTTTCTTTTGATTCTTTTTATCCCGAAATAATAAATTGAGTTCGTATAGGCATTTTGGACGATGCTATTGAAATCGCCCTTCTGGCTATATTTTCTGTTACTCCACCCATTTCATAAAGTATTCGACCTGGTTTAACAACAGCTACCCAATATTCAGGGGATCCTTTTCCCGAACCCATACGTGTTTCTGCGGGTCTTACTGTAACCGGTTTGTCTGGAAATATACGTACCCATATTTTTCCACCGCGGCGTGCATTTCGTGTCATTGCTCGTCGACCTGCTTCTATTTGTCTAGACGTGATCCAAGCAGGTTCAAGTGCCTGAAGAGCATATTTACCGAAAGAAATATGATTACCTCGATAAGATATTCCCTTCATTCTTCCTCTATGTTGTTTACGAAATCTGGTTCTTTTGGGGTTATAGTTGATGGTTGGTTCTGAATTCCATCTCTACTACAGAACTGGACATGAGAGTTTCTTCTCATCCAGCTCCTCGCGAATAAGAAAATTTTCAAATTGTCTATTATTCATTTGTATATCTTGTTTTTTTAGCTAACTAAACATATTAATATTTCTATTTTAAATTTTTAAATATCGTATTTTTTTATGTTATAACGAATCTTTTTTTTTTTTTGTTTTGCTTTTTATCCTATTGTACTATGTATTGACCAAAAATTATCAATTCAAGAAAATAAAGTTTTCACGGGCGAATATTTACTCTTTTCGGTGCTATTTCAGTTGTAGGGTTAACTCATGACTTTTCTTTTCCCAATAAATGAAGGAATTAGTCTCTGGTTTGTTTCGCCATCCCGATCAATGAGTCTGTTGTCAATAGATTTGGATTCACAGGTTCCATCGTTCCCATCGCTTCTTACTTAATGGTTAGGTCTGATTTCTACAATGGAGCTCATAATGAAATTTTTTGTTAAGCCAATTTTCTTAATCTTTATTAGCTCGAAGCTCTTATTTTTTTTTTTTCTATGAACAGATTCATTTTCTTTTTTATGAATCCATATTGATTAATGCTTTATTACACTGCTTTTTTATGAGATGACTCATAAACCTTACATATTGGATGGAATTTTATATCGCTGGTTTTGTTTGTTTCTCCCCTTCTTTCACCCTTCCATTTATCCACATCTTTCTTCTTCGCTTCACAACTTAGAATCAGATTTATTTTTCTTTTGTTTATGCAAAAAAGATTTCAGTTGCTACAGTGATATGACCGATATATCATATCTTGACTGGTTCTTTGGATCCAGATAATGTGAAGTGATGAGTTGGTTATTAGTTCTATAGTTATTTGTTTATACAAAGAGGCTGGTCTTTTTTTTTTTTCTTTAACCCTAACCCTAAAAAACCAACGAGTCGCACACTAAGCATAGCAATTATTTTCAAAGGGTCGATCTAATTTTTATTCAACCTTATAGAATTAGAATTGTTCATTTTGGTTTTATTTTGATTGAACAGAAAAAGGGAACGAATTTCTATTTTTTTGTTCCATCGCTGGATCGACGGGAAAGACAAGTAAAGGTTTATTATTACCCGTCTATAAATATCCAAATTTTTATGCCTAAAACCCCATAGATAGTTCGAACTGTATAAGAACAATAATCAATTTTAGCTCGAATGGTTTGGAGGGGAACCCTGCCCTCTCTGATCCATTCGACACGCGCAATTTCTTTTCCGTCGATACGCCCTGAAATTTGTACTTGAATTCCTTTTGTATCTGCTTGTTCAGTTAATTCAATAGCCTTTTTCATTGCTTTTCGAAAAGAAACTCTATTCTTTAATTGGCCGGCTAGAAATTCTGCAAGAATATTAGGGCTTCCGTAGGGTTTTGCAATTCTTGTGATAGTAATGTTAAGTTTTCGGTTGACACAATTAAATTCTTTTTGTAGATTCATCTGCAATTCTTCGATTCCTCGTGGTCGATTTTCTATTAATAACTTTGGGAATCCCATATAGATAATGACCTGGATCAGATCGATTCGTTTTTGAATCTCTATACGTGCAACTCCCTCGACGCCAGAGGAAATTTTCATATTTTTTTGTACATAATTCTTAATAAAATCTCTTATTTTTTGATCTTCTTGTAGACCTTCGGAATAATTTTTTGGTTGTGTAAACCAAATGGAATGATGACTTTGGGTTGTACCAAGTCTGAAACCGAGTGGATTTATTTTTTGTCCCATACCCCCCCATTACTATACATATCATGATATGCCATAGCTGTATACTTATTTTTTGATTTAAGTTTTTTTGACCATCTGAAAGAGTCTAGAAAGTCTACCTCTAGATATTCATCTAAGGATATATCTTTCACTACAATAGTTATATGGCAAGTAGGTCTTTTTATCGTAAAACTACGCCCTCGAGCTCGAGGTTTTAATTTCTTTGTGGTAGTACCCTCGCTTACTTGAGCTTTACTAATAACTAAATTGGATTCGTTGGAATCCATATTGTAATTAGCATTTGCTGCTGCAGAGTAAACCAATTTCAAAATGGGATAACATGCGCGATAAGGCATGAGTTCTAGTATCATAAGTGTTTCTTCGTAGGACCGTCCACGAATTTGATCAACCACTCTTCTC